AAAAGAGGATGAATCGAAATATCGCTGCTACGCCAAAACTCGGCGCAAAGAACCAACCAGATTGCCCCAGTGGATAAATAAGGAATACGGAAACAAAAACAGCGATTGGAGCAGAGAATGAAATTGCATTATAAGGCCGCAATTGAACAGACCGAGCAAGTTCAAATTGACGTAACATGAAACCTATTAGTGCAAAAGCCCCATGGAGAGCGACAAAAGTCCACAGACCGCCTAATTGACACCAACGAGTAAAATCCCCTTGCGCTTCCGGGCCCCATAGTAGCAACAAAGAGTGTGCTAAACTATTGGCAGGGGTGGAAACTGCCGCGGTTAAGAAATTACAACCTTCCAAATAGGAACTAGCCAATCCATGGGTATACCAAGAAGTTACAAAAGTTGTCCCTGTAAACCAACCCCCTAAAGCGAAATAAGCACAAGGAAAGAGCAATAGGCCGGACCATCCTACAAAAACGAAACGGTCCCTTCGTAACCAGTCGTCCATAATATCAAATAGATCATTTTCTTCTTTAGTAACTCTACCAAGGGCTATAGTCATAGTGATCCTCCTATTCAATTACTTCAACCATTTCCGAGCACCTCATATCACTTCCAAGGCATACGATAGTTTGATTATCTGTGGACGATTTCTTTCTCGTTCAATGCCCTTTTTCAAAGGTCTCGAAGATAGAAATTTTTTATTTTTATCTATGGGGTCACAACCGAGGTCGTGGTAAATCCATGAATTTGATTCGATTAGTTTTTCTTATACTATAGAAATAAACATTTGAATTCAGCATTATTCCATGACTCCTATTTCAAAGCCTATCTTTTAAGGAAAAATGAAAATAAAAGTAACCCCTCTTTTCCCACTCGCTCTCTATTGCATGGGTGGAAGAACAAAAATTGGATTCTGAAAAAAAAAAGAAAGATATTGAAAAAAAAAATTGACTTTCGAAATCAATTTTTATGTGTAGCGGAAAGGAGTTGCGATTTCTTCTTATTCCTATAGAACATCTAGTAACAAGAATATGAAATCGTAAATAGCGAAAAATTCTTGCCTTGCGCGGTCTAAGTCTAAGGAAATACAAAAAATCCGCTTATACAATTTCATCTACATCGAATTTATATATCAGAATAGTGGATAGAGGCATCATTCAAGGAGTCAGGTCTACTTACTTTATCTTTCTTTCCAATTTTATGGTGGGTTTGATAAGAACCCTTTTTGTTTTGTTTATAAATAATCGAAAAAAGAGTTTTTTATTTTTTATATAACCTGCTTGTTTTATTATAACAAGTCCTATATGAAAATGCCCGCTGAAGAGAAAATCTATCTGATTGTTTCTCAGCCAATATCCAATTTTAGAAAGAAAAAACAAGAATTTTCTTCTTTTTTTTATTAACATTAAGAAAAAAGAATATAATTAAAATGGAATTGGCAATATAATTTTTATGGACTTTTGAAAGAAAAAGGAAGGATTTTTTGCAATCGTTATTTCTTGCCTCTGTCATATCACGGAAACCTTTCGATTTGGAACGGGGAGAGATGGCTGAGTGGACTAAAGCGGCGGATTGCTAATCCGTTGTACAATTTTTTTGTACCGAGGGTTCGAATCCCTCTCTTTCCGCCCCCTCGGATCATTTGGGACTTTCGAATTGGAAGGAATTCTGACCCCCGGATTTTCTCATAGATAAATGTACGAAACAAATCCAATTTGTAAGAAAAAATTCCAAAAAAATTTGGATTTTTACTCCTCACGCCCAGGATTACGTCCTGGGTCATTAGATAAGAATCCAAAGATAAAGAGGGAAACAAAGAATATCACTACTGTATAAACAAAAAGTTTGAGAGTAAGCATTACATAATCTCCAAGATTTTTTTTTAAGGAATAGATTACCCGTTTTTCCTTACCACACAGATCCACTAGGATGGGTTTTGTTTATTTTTACACCTAAAAATGCAAAAATCAATTCTTGAAAAAAATTGCAAGAATTGATTTATAATAAGCACTCTTATCAATATCAAAAATTAGGTTAGGTATTGTGTGGGTACCTAAAGGTACCTGCTCAACGTAGGTGCAGGGGGTGGGGTAGAAAGGCGGATCCCAATTTATTGCTGCAGCTATACATTCAATGTAGAAGAATTAGAATTTTAGAATCGAAGGTTCATAATATAAGACTTCTCGGCTTTTATTCATTTTTAGAATTTTTTTGGAATGAATACATCATTCAATTTGGCAGACAGAACAGAGTAGTAAAGATTTCATCGAAAACTTACAGCAGCTTGCCAAACAAAGGCTAATAGAAAAAAGAGTATAGGTATGACAGGCATAAAATCCACGATTGGGTTGAAAATGGCATAAGCTTCGGGCAATTTGGCGAAGAAAAAACTAGTCGGATAAAGAACAGAATTAAAACAGATACAGGTTAAACTAAGTATATTAGGCATAACAAGCATTTCGTTCTTGTAGAGTAGATAATTGGATTTTGATTGAGTTATTTTTCTAAGGGAAAAAAGAAAAGGCGGGTTCAAAATCCTTTTTTCTTCGGACTTTCCCAAACGCAAAATACCTCCTTGTATTCGCACTCTCAAATGAGAATGGAAGAAATTCGACTTTCATATAATATCTTAATAGAATTCCATGTAATGATCAATGCATTTTTTGGATTCTATATTATCCGCATGTCTAGAATCCTAGCAAGAGAGTATCCCTCATTTTTTATGTAATTGAAGTGGGATTGACGAATAACAAATAAACATAATAGTGTTTATTAGTGTCGCATAAAACCAGAAATGGGGCGTGGCCAAGTGGTAAGGCAGCGGGTTTTGGTCCCGTTACTCGGAGGTTCGAATCCTTCCGTCCCAGATTTTTTCTGATGAAACGAAAGATGAAATCATATTGTACCCCACACGAGACAAAAGAAAGTTTATTAAAGAGAATAATTATCTCTTATGAACTCTTAGATTAGATGCATTTCTAAGCATTCTTTTTCTTTCTCAGAAAACATAATCAAGTGTCAAGTCCAGTCAAATTGAATATCTTTATTTTCATGAAAAATTGGGTCTATCAGTCACATTCAGGATATGCCCCTACTACTACTCATTACTCATATGTGTTTTGAAATTCGAACTTCTTAGATAAACTTTATGCTCCATATCCATGAAGGGGGAATTCTTACATGATACATTTGACATCTAATGTGAAAGAAAAGAAGGACCCCCTATTTATTTTTCCCGAACTAAAGAACTAAAGTAAGTAAATAAAAAGAAAATAAAGGGGGTATCCTAATTCTATATTTCATGGCCAGATTAAAGAATAGGAAGTTTTTAGTTTCAGCACAGGTCTTAAAACTTTTGACCAAGATCGGCTTGCGAAAAAAGAAAAAGGGTTTCTATTCTATGGATAGGAACTCCATTTTTGTATTTTAGATATTATCTGATTTGCAAATATCCATTTCTAAATCAATGGAATGTGAGGATTAGAGAGAAATTCATATATTCTGTCTACTCGGCTTTCGAATTAATTGAAAAAATTTTAAACTTGACGTAAAACACTGTATAAAAAATGAGACCTATCCCTTTATGATAGAGATAGATTTTTGTTGTATTATATTATTAGTAAAAAGGGCCCCTCTTTGGTTAAGCGAAAACCATCTCGATCTGCGATTCTTTAAATATCCAGAATGATCCATTCTGGTAAGGATAAGGTAAGAACTGTTCGTTGGATAGAATGGATTCAAAAAATCATACTTCTCCTGATTTTTGATTTGGAGTTGCTTCTTTTAGGTAAAAGAAAGAATGCTATAAGTAAAAGCAAAGGCCTTAATTTGACTTTACACGAAATGTGTTTTTTTTTTTACTTCATTTTTTTCCCTCTTTTGGTATTCGAGTCGAAGAAGTACGAGAATTCTATAACTACCAAAAAACTTTCAATCTTTTCATTGGAATAGTTTATTTAGTTAATAGTTTTTGTTATGGAAAAATATATTGCTAATCTAATTCTAATATAGTAATTAAATTAATTAAACTTTTTTTGAGGTTGATAGTTTATTTGTTGGAGAAGAGTCGATCCTTCGCTTCTCATTTCAGGATTGACCATCTCGAGTCCTCTGTTGAGGATGGAAATTCAATAAAAAATAAGTCTTAAGCAAACTTGTTTATTCGTCTTTTTCGAACTATGTTTCCTTTCCTTCATATGATAGAATATGGGTTTAAATAAATTGGATCTTTGCGGAGTCTTCCCCGATAAATACTTATTTCTTTTATCCATATTTCTCCATAGATAGCAAGTTTGAATTAGTATACAAAAAACTAAACCAATGACTATTCATGATCCCATCCATATTGGATCAATTCCCTATACCACTTTGCAATGAAATTAGAGGAATGTTTGTTATGGTAAAACTTCGTTTAAAACGATGTGGTAGAAAGCAACGTGCGACTTGAAGGACATGATCGATTGTGGATTTTGTTATCCATCATTTTCCATAGTAATGAAAATGCTCTTGGCTCGACATAGTCTGTTCTATTCGTCCCGAACCAAATTTGCGCTGGGTTGTTTGTAAGTAAATAGTACACGATGGAGCTCGAGAGGACAGAATTGATTTTTTATCAAGGGAAAGAATCTAGGGTTAGTGAAAACTAATAAATTAGGCCAACTTTGTCAGTCTATCCTTAATATAGAAATCGAAAGGTTAAAATAAGAAGAAAGTCCAATTTTGGAAGATTGGAAAAACTCTTTCAATTAAAAGTTTATCAGAATCAATCGCCCATATTCGATTTCTATAGAAGAGGGAAATGCTTTATCGAAGGAAATAAGAAAAAAAGGGTATGTTGCTACTCTTTTGAAAGAAAAAAGAATAGGAATTCCCGAAGTAATGTCTAAACCCAAGGATTTCACAAATCAAAGATAAAGAATTCCGGAACAAGTAAACGCGATTTTCAATTGTCTCAACAATAGAATTGGATCAGAATAAGGAATAAAAGTCAATTCGTTCGAGATGAGACAAAGAAAAGAGTTTAGAGACGACTCAAAAAATTTGGAAGGATTTTTCCTTTTAAGTCTGTCAGTCAAAATTAACCAACTTGAGTCATGAGTATAAATGAAATTTGTTTTTTCTGTAAGGAAATTAATGCAAGTCATAGTCTAATTTCTATCTACTTGTATTATAGACAGAAATTCGAATCTTTTTCTCGAGCCGTATGAGGAGAAAACCTCCTATACGTTTCTAGGGGGGGCATTGTTTAGCTACATCTATCCCAATAAGCTGTCTATCGAATCGTTGCAATTGATGTTCGATCTCGAAGAGAAGGAAGAGATCTTCGAAAAGTAGGTTTTTATGATCCGATAAAGAATCAAACTTGTTTAAATGTTCCAGCTATTCTCTATTTCCTTGAAAAGGGTGCTCAACCTACAAGAACTGTTTATGATATTTTAAGGAAGGCAGAATTCTTTAAAGAAAAAGAAGGAACTTTGAGTTAATTGAAGAACTAAATGAATAAAAAAGTAGGAGAGGATCACTAGTATCCCTCGTTGTCTAATTATTTAGACACAAATTGCCTCTTTCTTAGTCCTATTTTTGACTGGATTTATGTCGTGCCAATCCAACATAAGCCCTTATTTTATTTACTTTTTCTATCTAATTTGTTTTCTTACCATTGTATTTCCATTGACAAAGGTCTATTGAACAAATAGAATTTGTAGATAGATAGGTCTCTTTATCCTCACTCCATATTAGGTTTTTCTGTCTACACTTCGCTCAAATGATAAGGTTGTCCCTCTTGCATGTACTCTCATACAAGATTTATTTATATAAAGAAATATAAATTGCTAAAAAAATGACAATTTTGCTATCGTGATTGGGGCCGCTCCTTTTTTAACCTTAGTGAAATTTAGCCGGACCTGTTCATTTTGGCATTTGAGTGTTTTTAATGGGCGATAAAATCTTTCTTTTAATGTTTTGCTAGTTCAATGTTTTGACAGGAGCGTGCGGTGTAATTCCATTGATTTTTGGGTTTCGATCGTATCTAAGATCCTATTTTATCTGGGTTGCTAACTCAATGGTAGAGTACTCGGCTTTTAAGTGCGACTATGATCTTTTACACATTTGGATGAAGCAACAAATTCGTCCAGACTCTTGGTAGAGTCTAGAAGACCACGACTGATCCTCAAGGGTAATGAATGGAAAAAATAGCATGTCGTAATAAAATCAATTTCTTATTTTTGATTTTTGGAATGGAATAAAAAATTCCTATTTTCTGGGTCTAGTGAATAAATGGATAGAGCCTGGCTCCAATTCTGGTAAAATAAAAAGCAACGAGCTTAACTTCTTAATTGAAATGATTCCCCGATCTAATTAGACGTTAAAAATAGATTAGTGCCTGATGCGGGGAAAGGTTGGGTTTTCCTATGAACGGACCCTTGATTTTTTCTTTTTTTTTTTTTTTAGAAATCCTAATTATTCTTGATTATAGATTGAAAAGGGATGTTATGGATTGAATGTGTAAAAGAAGCAGTATATTGATAAAGAGACTGGATTCCAAAGTCAAAAGAGCGATTGGCCTGCAAAAATAAAAGATTTGTTCTCTTTTGTAATTAGAACAAACATAAACTAATTGGATAGAAAAGGAAAAGATCTGTGGATTAGATTCCTTTTCTTTCCAGGGTTTGTATTAAAAAATGCAACACCCTGTTTTGACCATATTGCACTATGTATCATCATTTGAGAAACCGAGAAATGCTTCTTCTTTCTGATTCAAGTAGAAATACAAATGGAAAAATTGGAAGGGTATTCAGAAAAACAGAAATCTCGTCAACAATACTTCGTTTACCCACTTCTCTTTCAGGAGTATATTTATGCATTTGCCCATGATTATGGATTAAAAGGTTCCGAACCTGTGGAAATTGTTAGTTGTAATAACAAGAAATTTAGTTCACTACTTGTGAAACGTTTAATTATTCGAATGTATCAGCAGAATTTTTGGATTAACTCGGTTAATCATCCTAACCAAGATCGATTGTTGGATTACAACAATTTTTTTTATTCTGAGTTTTATTCTCAGATTCTATCTGAGGGGTTTGCGATCGTTGTAGAAATCCCATTCTCGCTACGAGAATTATCTTGTCCGAAAGAAAAAGAAACACCAAAGTTTCAGAATTTACGATCTATTCATTCAATATTTCCCTTTTTAGAAGACAAATTTTTGCATTTACATTATCTATCACATATAGAAATACCCTATCCTATCCATTTTGAAATCTTGGTTCAACTCCTTCAATACCGGATCAAAGATGTTCCATCTTTGCATTTATTGCGATTCTTTCTCAACTACTATTCGAATTGGAATAGTCTTATTACTTCAATGAAATCGATTTTTCTTTTGAAAAAAAAAAATAAAAGACTATTTCGATTCCTATATAACTCTTATGTATCAGAATATGAATTTTTCTTGTTGTTTCTTCGTAAACAATCTTCTTGCTTACCATTAACATCTTCTGGAAC